ATTAAGGAAACGCAATTTGAGATTCAAATTTACGAATCATTCATGAATTATATATACGAATCATTCATGAATTATATAATAGTTAAAGGTTCCAGTTTGTGCTGAATTTTTTCTTTTATGACTGAAAAATCAAAATTTTGTTTTTCACTAGAAAAGTAAGGGAAATTTTTAGAGATTGTATGGTTTTAAGATACTATACAATCAATCGAAGGGATGGATCCAACTCAAACAAAAAAGAAAGATTTCTTTTAGAAAAGGAATTAAGGAAAACGGGATTAAGATTCAAAATACAAGTACAATAAATAAGAAGACAAAAGGATAATTTTTTGATAGATTTTGATTTGGTATCGTTTTGGCGGCATGGCCGAGCGGTAAGGCGGGGGACTGCAAATCCTTTTTCCCCAGTTCAAATCCGGGTGTCGCCTAATCACCAAAAGAATTGACATACCTTCTTCTGTTTTGCTGATAGAATTTGGGAAATTTTTCCGGCGGAAGCAAACGGAGGAAACTGATAAATCGTGATAGTCCTTCCATTACTAACGGAGTGTCTACGGGCCGGGTTTTGAATTAGATTGGATAGCAGGACGGAAATCAAATTCCGTTTTTAGTTGCGGAAAGGCCAGAAGATACTTTGTAGACATATTCATCAAAGTCTTTGAGTACTCCGGCATTCAATCAATATTAATTCGATTGAATTGAGTAATTGGCTTTTACTTAATATACCTTATATACTATACCCTTTTTCTTTTTTCGTTAACCCCTAGTCAAGAACAGAACATAATAGGGCGTCCTCCGATTGTTTCATAGAGACAATAAGGGACGGTAAGGATTAGATCAAAACAAAATGGGAAAGAAATAGGGTATGGGTTGGGTAGTGATCTACCTTTCTTCTATTTTTTTAGGCTTTTTACTTAACTTAATGAAGGACAACAAAAGAAAGAATAGATTTTTAGTATTTCTACATAATTTTTAGTATTTCTACATATTAGTAGCATTTCTTTGATACTTCCAAGGGGGTCTCCGCATATTTTGCTTGTGCTTAATCTTTTCTGATTATACTAGAAATCTTATAAGACCCCTTATAAGTTAGAGTTGGATTTATTGGATTGTTTCATCAACGACGTTAGGTCAGAATTTTTGACTCTGCGCCAGTGATTCCACTATTATTTATTAGTGAACAATAATTCAAGAATTCCTTCATAGATAGGGGACATAATTCACATGGATATAGTAAATCTCGCTTGGGCTGCTTTAATGGTAGTCTTTACATTTTCCCTTTCACTCGTAGTATGGGGAAGAAGTGGACTCTAGAAGTACTACTAATTGTAATTGAGTTTAGGAATTAAACTGGATCCATTTTTTTTTTATAAATCGTTCAGTTCTGAAAAGCTTTTTTTAGTTGAAATTTCATTATTTCAACACTATTTCAATTTAAAATTCAATTTTTAAATTGAAATAGAAATAAAAAAATATCTGCATTTCAAAATTCTCTTGGGTTTTCGTGTAGTAATATAGTTTATGAATAATATATATGAAGAATACTCTTTCAATCAAACAAATATTTCAATTATTTCCGTGTTTGTATTTCGAAAGTAAAAAGAATACAAAGTAAAAGAAATACAAATGGTAGTAAATTTATTCCAACTGAATTCTTGATCAATTTTCGATTTCGATGAACCGACTGTTACTAAAATTAGATATGGACCGTGAGGAAGAGTTGCACTTTTTTTATTTTACTTTTTTGTTTCCCTTTATTCAAAGAGAAAATAGTTCTGTTATTACATTACGTAGATACACATTTTCTATCGGAAACAACACAGACATAGTAGTTCTCTAACGAGATACTACACAGACTAAAATATTGTCTTGGGCGAGTCACATATTGCGCACTTCCCGTTTGTTTTAATATTTTGGCAATTTTATTTATGTTGTACTTGTTTTATTGAACTCACTGTTCAAACGTTAAAAGAGGTTTACTAATCTTTTCCCCCCCCTTTTTTTTTGAAATCCGAAGAAGTTTCCATAGATCATATGTCAACTGATCGATCAATGACTTCTTCGTCGGAATGCTAATAAAAAGATTACTTTATTTTCTTTTATTATACCCATCGAAGAGGCCCTTGATTCTTTTGATCGGGATTCATATTGAAAATAATCAGTAATCCAGGAATTAGAATCGTACGAGTCGCTTTTCAATTATTTCAAATTGATTGAAATCAACACAAATTAAATACAAGACAGATGGATAAAGCAAAGAAATAGAATTGGGGGGGCACTATATACATTATATTATATATAATATGTAATTGATATCGATATATACCAATATATAGGAATATGACGATACTATTGTAGATTGATCTCTATTAAATTAACCCGGATTACAATACACCTTATATACACTACAATAACAATAGTAGATAGTATGGTAGAAAGATTCAGATATTTCTTTCTACCATACTATCGTATTTCATAGAATACGGCTAATTCTAGTCTGCCC